GTGTACCCCCACACAATTACACCCGCCAGAAGATTACGAGCCCAGCTTAAAACTCAAAGGACTTGACGGTACTTCGAACCCACCTAGAGGAGCCTGTCCTATAATTGAAGATACACGATTCACCTAACCCCTCCTTGCCTCTCAGTCTGTATACCGCCGTCGCCAAACTCGTCCCACTGAGGGAAACAAAACAAGTGCAACAGCCTCCCAGGCTAATACGTCAGGTCAAGGTGCAGCTAATGGAGCGGAAGAGATGTGCTACATTTTCTAAAATAGAAATACGTAACAGAACGCCCTCTGAAAACAGGGCTGTCAAAGCAGAATCTAGCAGTAAGTTAGGAAAGAGCGCCTAACTGAAGAAGGCCCCGAAGTACGTACATACCGCCCGTCGCCCTCTTCAAACCCAACAAAAAGTGCCATCATACCTCATGATAAACACTACACGCGTGAGACGGGGCAAGTCGTAACAAGGTAAGCGTACCGGAAGGTGCTCTTGGAACATCAAGATGTAGCTTAAACCCAAAGCATTCAGCTTACACCTGAAAAATGTCCACAACTGAACCACCTTGAAGCCTACACCTAGCCCCACCCCCACCCCCACACTCAACCAAACTAAACCAAAACATTTACAACACCTAGTATTGGCGAAAGAAAAGACAGCAGGCGCAACAGAGAAAGTACCGCAAGGGAAAGCTGAAATAACAGTGAAACAACAAAAGAGCACCACACAGCAAAGGACTAGCCCCTCTACCTCTTGCATTATGGTCTAGCAAACCTCAAGTGGCAAAAAGAATTCAAGTCACACTACCCGAAACCGAGTGAGCTACTAACCAGCAGCTAAGCCTGAGCAAACCCCCCTCTGTGGCAAAAGAGCGGGAAGACTGTTTAGTAGAAGTGAAAAGCCTACCGAACCCGGTGATAGCTGGCTGCTTGGAAAACGAATATTAGTTCTATTGAAAGCGCTCCTAACTACCACAACAAAGGACAAGGAAAAACTTTCAAGCTGCTTAATAGGGGCACAGCCCTATTAACACAGGACTCAACCTTCACTTAAGGGTAACTTAACCTCACCATCATACCGTGGGCCTCAAAGCAGCCACCACAATAAAAGCGTTAAAGCTTCCTTCCTAAAAATCTCAACAACACCACGAACCCTATACCCCAACCAAGCCCTCCTATAAAACTAGAAAAGATAATGCTAAAATGAGTAATAAGAAAACGACTTTCTCCCAAGCGCCAGCCTACATACTACATGACACCCTATAGATTATCAACAGCCACTTCCCTCACCACAACCCCTAAACCAAAAGAAGACCCACCATCTGTTAACCCAACACAGGAGCGCCACAGGAAAGGCTAAACCTTGCAAAAGGAACTCGGCAAGCAAAGATTCCGACTGTTTACCAAAAACACAGCCCCCAGCCCACCCAGTATTGGGGGTGATGCCTGCCCAATGACCACTAGTTAAATGGCCGCGGTATCCACAACCGTGCAAAGGTAGCGTAATCACTTGTTCTTTAAATAAGGACTAGTATGAACGGCTAAACGAGAATCTAACTGTCTCCTGCAAGGAGCCAATGAAATTGATCTTCCTGTGCAAAAGCAGGAATACTACCACCAGACGAGAAGACCCTGTGAAACTTAAATCAGCTAAGTCACACCAACAACACCAACTACAACCCACGACCACCATCACCTGACCTAGCGCTTTCGGTTGGGGCGACCTTAAAACAAAGAAAAACTTTTAAGACAACCCATAGCAAAGTTAGACCATTAACTGAGAACCACACCTCAAAGTACTTAAATGTAATTAGATCCGACAATGTCGATCCACGAACCAAGCTACTCCAGGGATAACAGCGCAATCCCCCTCAAGAGCCCCTATCGACGGGGGGGTTTACGACCTCGATGTTGGATCAGGACATCCCATTGGTGTAACCGCTATTAAGGGTTCGTTTGTTCAACGATTAAAGTCCTACGTGATCTGAGTTCAGACCGGAGCAATCCAGGTCGGTTTCTATCTATGACTATGCCTTCTCCCAGTACGAAAGGACCGGAAAAACAAGGCCCATACTACCAAAGCACGCCTTACCTGCAGCTCAGTGAAAACAACTAAACTAGCAACCAGGATTAAACCACCCCTCAAAACAAGAGCATGCTGAGTTAGCAGAGCCCGGCCAAATGCAAAAGACCTAAGCCCTTTACTCAGAGATTCAAATCCTCTACCCAGCAATCGACTCCCTCACCATCCTCCCCCCAATCTTATTTATTGCCTCCGTCCTAATTGCAGTCGCCTTCTTAACAGCCCTAGAACGAAAAGTTATTGGCTACATTCAATTACGAAAAGGACCAAACATTGTTGGCCCCATCGGCCTGCTCCAACCCCTCGCAGATGGATTCAAACTTATTATTAAAGAACTGACCCTCCCCCTACTTGCCACACCAACCCTATTCATCCTCGCCCCGGCAGCAGCCCTAATACTAGCCCTCACCATGTGGTCCCCCCTTCCAATACCATTCCCCCTCACAGACCTCAACCTAGGCCTGCTTTTTCTACTAGCCATATCAAGCCTCATGGTCTACTCACTTCTCTGATCCGGGTGGGCCTCAAACTCAAAATACGCCCTAATAGGGGCCCTCCGAGCAGTAGCCCAAACAATCTCCTACGAAGTCACACTAGCCATTATTGTACTCTCCATTATCTTGCTCTGCGGGGGGTTCTCACTACACGCCCTCACCACCACACAAGAGCCCCTATATCTTGCACTGCCTGCATGGCCCCTAATAATAACGTGATATATCTCCACACTAGCAGAAACAAACCGCGCCCCATTCGACTTAACAGAGGGCGAATCAGAACTCGTATCTGGGTTCAATGTTGAATACGGCGCAAGCCCCTTCGCACTGTTCTTCCTAGCCGAATACGCCAACATCATGTTAATAAACACCCTGACCGTCATCCTCTTCCTCAGCCCATCACCCCAAACCCACCCTCCAACGCTATTCACCATCACCCTAATAACCAAAACCCTCTTACTGACTACAACCTTTCTATGAGTCCGAGCATCCTACCCACGATTTCGCTATGATCAACTCATACACCTCCTATGAAAAAGCTTCCTCCCCCTAACATTAGCCCTCTGCCTATGACACACATCACTACCAGTCTCAATATTTGGACTTCCCCCAACAACCTAGGATCCGTGCCTGAGCCACAAAGGGCTACTTTGATAGAGTAGATAACAGGGGTTAAAGCCCCCTCGCATCCTAGGGGAATGGGACTCGAACCCACTCAAAAGTAATCAAAATACCCCCTACTTCCATTATAGTACCCCCTAGAAGCGTAAGCTAACTAAAGCTATTGGGCCCATACCCCAAAAATGAAGGTCTTCCCCTCCGCTCCTACATGTCCCTCTCATTACCCCTCATCCTAACAACAATGGCCCCAGCAACACTCATCTTCCTCATATCATCCCACCTAGTACTAATGTGAATCGCACTAGAACTCAACACACTGACAATCCTTTACATAATTGCCAACAAATCCCACCCCCGAGCCATTGAAGCCACCATCAAATACTTCCTCACACAAGCACTAGCATCCACATTAATTATCCTTTCCGGAACTATCAACTACGAGATAACAGGAAGCTGGGAAATCACAGAAATAACTAGCCCAACCCCCTTAACCATACTCACCCTCGCCCTATCCATCAAGCTAGGATTAGTCCCATTTCACTTCTGAGTGCCAGAAGTCCTTCAAGGAATACCCACACTCCCCGCAATCTTCCTACTTACATGACAAAAAGTAGGCCCACTAATTATGTTCTTCTTAATCAGCCCCTTTATCAACCATAATTTAGTCTCCACAATGGCCATTATGTCCTCCACTGTTGCAGGGTGGCTGGGGCTCAACCAAACCCAGGTACGAAAGCTAATAGCAATGTCCTCCATCGCCCAAATAGCATGAATAATTGTCGTTATTAAATACGCACCCTCCCTAACAGTCCTCTCTTTCTACGTGTATTCAATAACCGTCTCCGCCGCACTACTAATGCTAAACAAGCTATCTGTAACCACCATAAAATCACTTGCCACTTCCTTCTCAAAAAACCCAATTGCCACCTTACTCCTAATAGCCTCCATCCTCTCACTATCCGGCCTTCCCCCCCTGGCCGGCTTCACACCTAAATGATTAATAATCAACCAGCTTGTTGCAGAAAAGGCAGTCTGAACCGCACTTCTCATACTAGCATCCTCACTCTTGACCCTGTTCTTCTACCTTCGCATGTGATACTACACCATCTCCACCCTGCCCCCAAACACCTCAAACATATCCCGCCCTTGACGAAAACCCACCTCCAAAAGCAACCTCACCGCCAACACCCTCGCTACAGCTGCCTCCACCCTCCTACTATGCACTACACTCATAAAAGCAGCCACCAAAAGAACCCCCCCCCAAGAAATTAGGTTCAAACTTTAAACCGGGGGCCTTCAAAGCCCTAAATGGGAAAATCAACCTCCCATTTCTTGACCTAAGGCCTACAGGACTCTACCCTGCATCTTCAGACTGCAAATCGAAAGCTTTCATTAAGCTAAAACCTTAATAAACAGGCGGGCCTTGATCCCACAAATACCTAGTTAACAGCTAGGCACTTAAACCAACAAGTTTCTGCTTACCCCAAGCTTCGGCGCTATCTAAAGCACATCTACAGACTTGCAATCCGTCATGAATTTCACTACGAAGCTTGATAAAGGAGGGAATCAAACCATCGTAAATAGATTTACAGCCTACCGCCTCATAACACTCGGCCACTTTACCCATGTTCATCAACCGCTGATTTTTCTCCACAAACCACAAAGACATCGGCACCCTGTACTTCATCTTCGGGGCCTGATCCGGAATAGTAGGCACAGCACTCAGCCTTCTCATCCGAACAGAACTAAGCCAACCAGGACCCCTACTAGGAGACGACCAAATCTACAATGTAATCGTCACTGCCCACGCCTTTATTATAATCTTTTTTATAGTAATACCCGTCATGATCGGCGGATTCGGAAACTGACTCCTGCCCTTAATAATTGGAGCCCCAGACATAGCATTCCCGCGAATAAACAACATAAGCTTCTGACTACTCCCCCCATCCTTCACACTGCTGCTCGCCTCTTCCTGCATTGAAGCGGGGGCCGGAACAGGATGAACCGTCTATCCCCCCCTAGCTGGAAACATAGCCCACGCCGGACCATCAGTAGACCTAACCATCTTCTCCCTACACCTTGCCGGAGTATCTTCCATCCTAGGCGCAATCAACTTCATCACAACAGCCATTAACATAAAACCCCCAGCCATGTCCCAATACCAAACACCCCTATTTGTTTGATCGGTCTTAATCACAGCCGTACTACTCTTACTCTCCCTCCCAGTACTAGCTGCCGGAATTACTATACTACTCACAGACCGAAACCTAAACACAACCTTCTTTGACCCCGCAGGAGGGGGGGACCCCATCCTATACCAGCACCTTTTCTGATTCTTCGGCCACCCCGAAGTCTACATCCTCATCCTACCTGGATTTGGAATAGTCTCACACGTCGTCACCTTCTACTCAAACAAAAAAGAACCATTCGGCTACATAGGAATAGCATGAGCCATAATATCTATCGGATTCCTAGGATTCATCGTATGGGCCCACCACATATTCACAGTCGGAATAGACGTCGACACACGAGCATACTTTACTACTGCCACAATAGTTATTGCCATCCCCACCGGGGTAAAAGTGTTTAGTTGACTAGCAACCATCTACGGGGGCATCGTCAACTGACAAGCCCCAATACTATGAGCACTAGGCTTCATCTTCTTATTCACCGTAGGTGGCCTTACTGGAATCGTCCTAGCCAACTCCTCCCTAGACATCGTTCTCCACGACACCTACTACGTAGTCGCCCACTTCCACTACGTATTATCAATAGGAGCAGTCTTTGCCATCATATGCGGATTTACCCACTGATTCCCACTATTCACAGGATTTACCCTCCACCCAACATGAACAAAAATCCAATTCACAATTATATTCTTAGGAGTAAACCTTACCTTCTTCCCACAACACTTCCTAGGGCTATCTGGAATACCTCGACGATACTCTGACTACCCAGACGCATACACCATCTGAAATCTAACATCATCAATTGGATCCCTAATCTCCCTAACCGCTGTCATCCTACTAATGTTCATTGTATGAGAAGCATTTTCTTCCAAACGAAAAACAACCACACCTGAGATAACAACAACCAACATCGAGTGACTTAACAACTCCCCACCACCCCACCACACATACGAAGAACCAGTTTTTACTGTAACACACAAACCAACCGACCTCCTAAACTTCAAGGACAGAGGGAATCGAACCCCCGCCATTTGGTTTCAAACCAACCGCAACACCAACATGCTCCATCCTCCCAAGAAAAGTTAGTATACCAAATATTACCTGTTCTTGTCAAGAACAAAAAATAGGACCAAAACCCTATACTCTTCTATGGCCAACCCCACACATCTGGGCTTCCAAGACGCAATATCCCCCCTCATAGAAGAGCTATTATACTTCCATGACCACACTCTAATAATCCTCATCCTAATCAGCTCCCTTGTATTCTACACAATCTCCGCCCTGCTCCTCCAAAAACTCTATCACTCAAACACCTCCGACGTCCAAGAGGTAGAAATAGTATGAACCATCCTACCAGCCATCGTCTTAATTTCAATCGCCCTCCCCTCTCTGCGAGCCCTTTACCTTATAGACGAAACCAACAACCCATGCCTGACTATCAAAGCAACCGGACACCAGTGATACTGATCCTACGAATACACTGACTTCTCCACAGTAGAATTTGACTCCTACATGACACCCCCACAAGATCTCTCTCCAGGTCACCTCCGCCTCCTAGAAGTTGACCACCGCATAATTACCCCAATAAACTCAACAATTCGGATATTAATCACAGCAGAAGATGTCCTGCACTCATGGGCAATTCCATCCATCGGAACAAAAATAGACGCAGTCCCAGGACGCCTAAACCAAGTCATAATTACACTAACCAACCCTGGCGTATTCTACGGCCAATGCTCCGAAATCTGTGGAGCAAACCACAGCTTCATACCCATCGTAATAGAAACCACCCCATTAAACCACTTTCAACTCTGACTAGAAGACCACACTACCTCATCACTAAGAAGCTAAATGGTTAGCACTAGCCTTTTAAGCTAGAATTAGGGGACCAACACCCACCCTCACCCCCCCCCCCCTTAGTGACATGCCCCAGCTAAACCCAGAACCCTGACTAACAGTCCTTCTAACCACCTGAATCTTCTTTATCGCCATTCTCCAGCCTAAAATCGCCACACTAACCGCCACAAACAACCCCACCCCACACAAACCACAGACCACCAAAACATGACACTGGCCATGAACACAAACCTATTCGACCAATTCCTAATCCCCAACCTCTTGGGAACCTCCCTACTAACACCCGCCCTACTAATAACCATTGCCCTCGTGCTAAACCCCCAAAATCTATGACTCCAACACCCAACAGCAACAATTAAAACCTGACTCATCAACCAAATTACCAAACAAATCATAACCCCAATCAACAAGTCAGGACATAAGCACTCCCTAACCCTTATCTCCATCCTAGTTCTCCTCCTCCTCACAAACCTACTAGGCCTACTCCCATACACATTTACACCAACAACACAACTCTCCATAAACATAGCCCTCGCTATCCCCCTATGACTGATGACTGTACTAACAGGCATGCGAACTCAACCAACAACCTCCTTAGCCCACCTTCTTCCAGAAGGAACCCCCACCCCACTAATCCCAGTCCTCATTATAATTGAAACAATTAGCCTATTAATTCGACCAATCGCATTGGGTGTACGATTAACAGCCAACCTAACCGCAGGCCACCTACTAATTCAATTAATCTCCATTGCTACACTAAACCTCTGACCCATCATACCACCCCTCAGCCTATTAACACTAACAACCCTGATCCTGCTCCTCCTACTAGAATTCGCCGTAGCCATAATCCAAGCATACGTCTTCGTCCTCCTACTCTCCCTATACCTACAAGAAAACACATAATGTCCCACCAAACCCACCCATTCCATATAGTACACCCAAGCCCCTGACCCCTAGCCGGCGCCATAGCCGCCATATTACTAACAACCGGCCTAACCTTTTGATTTCACTACAACTCTTGCCCCCTCCTCCTACTAGGCCTGACCTCAGCCCTACTTGTAATATTCCAATGATGACGAGACATTGTACGAGAAAGCACCTTCCTAGGACACCACACACCCCCAGTACAAAAAGGATTGCGCTACGGCATAATTCTCTTTATTACATCTGAAGTCTTCTTTTTCCTAGGCTTCTTCTGAGCATTTTACCACTCAAGCCTCTCCCCAACCCCAGAGCTAGGAGGACAATGACCCCCTACCGGAATCACCCCCCTCGACCCCTTTGAAGTCCCCCTCCTTAACACAGCCGTCCTACTCGCCTCCGGAGTAACAGTAACATGGGCCCACCACAGCCTAATAAACACCCACCGCATGCAAGCAATCCACGCTCTCGCACTCACTGTACTTCTCGGATTCTACTTCACCACCCTTCAAGCCATAGAATACTATGAGGCCCCCTTCACTATCGCAGATAGCACCTACGGATCAACATTCTTTGTTGCAACAGGCTTTCATGGCCTCCACGTCATCATCGGCTCAATCTTCCTCACAGTCTGCCTATATCGACAAACAAAATACCACTTCACATCCAACCACCACTTCGGATTCGAAGCCGCCGCCTGATACTGACACTTCGTAGACATAATCTGACTATTCCTCTACATCTCAATCTACTGATGAGGCTCATGCTTTTCTAGTATAGACAATACAAGTGACTTCCAATCACTAAACCCCAGCACCCCGCCTGGGGAAAAGCAATAGACCTCCTCATTATATTCTCAATAGCCTCCATCACTGCAACAATCCTGATTATCTCAAACCTCACAATAGCCGAAGCATCGCCCGACCCTGAAAAACTATCCCCATACGAATGTGGATTTGACCCCCTAGGGTCTGCTCGACTTCCACTATCAATCCGGTTCTTCATGATCGCTATCTTATTCTTACTTTTCGACCTTGAAATCGCCATCTTACTCCCACTCACGTGATCCACCCACACCTTTCACCCAACAAAAACCATCACATGTATTATCGCAATCTTCCTACTACTATTCATCGGTCTGATATACGAATGACTCCATGGCGGCCTAGAATGAGCAGAATAGCGCCTCCATAGGCGCTAGTCTAACACAAGACCTCTAATTTCGACCTAGAAAATCACGACAATGCCTCGTGGCTCCGGACATTACCCCCACAAATACACTTTTTTTGTTCTCCTTCTCTCTTTGCATCATTGGCCTAATTACCCACCACAACCACCTCCTCTCAACACTCCTCTGCCTTGAAGGGATGGCACTCTCTATCTTCTTAGCCGTCACAATATCCTCACTCCAATCACACCCCTCATCATTCATCCTCCCCCTAACAATCCTGACCCTCTCTGCCTGCGAAGCAGGCACCGGCCTCGCCCTACTAGTCGCCTCCGCCCGAACACACAACACCGCCAACCTTAAAAACCTAAACCTCCTTCAATGCTAAAAATCCTGCTACCCACGGCCATGGTTGGCCCAACAACCCTCACCCCAAACAAGACCATCTGACTATCCCCAACAACTTGCGCCACTGCTGTAATAATTATCCCCCTACTAACCCTAAACCCCTCAGATACTTTAACAAACCCCAGCAACCAAGCCCTCGGTAGCGACCAATATTCAAGCCCCCTGATAATACTATCCTGCTGACTCCTCCCCCTGATGCTCATGGCCAGCCAAAACGCAATATCCACAACCCTGGCCCCCCAAATCCAAATATTCATCTCCATTCTTGCAACACTCCAACTCACCCTGCTCATGGCATTCATGGCCCTAGACTTAATACTATTCTATATTATATTTGAAACCACCCTACTTCCAACCCTAGTAACCATCTCCCGATGAGGCGCCCGACCAGAACGTCTAAATGCCGGAGCCTATTTCCTATTCTACACTATTACCAGCTCAATCCCCCTAATAATTAGCATTCTAATAATCCACAATCTCATCGGCACCTTGTCCCTCCCAATCCTACAACTAACCCCAATAACGAACCACCCCCCCTGAACAAATACACTATTCTGACTCTCAACACTTGTAGCCTTCCTGGTAAAAATCCCAATCTACGGACTACACCTCTGACTCCCCAAAGCTCACGTCGAAGCCCCAATTGCAGGATCAATAGTACTGGCCGCAGTACTTCTAAAGCTGGGAGGATACGGGATGCTACGAGTAACAAACCTGCTCACCGCGCAGGTTAATACTACCTACCTCCCCCTACTAACCCTAGCACTCTGAGGGGCACTAACAACAAGCCTCATCTGCCTACGACAAACAGACCTAAAATCCCTAATCGCCTATTCATCGGTTAGTCACATAGCCCTGGTAACAGCCACGATCCTCGCCCGAGACCACCTTACCCCAACAGGATCCATAATCCTAATAGTAGCCCACGGACTAACCTCCTCCATACTATTCTGTCTAGCAAACTTCAATTATGAACGAACCCACACCCGAACACTCATCACCACACAAGGCATACAACTCACCTCCCCCGCCCTCACAGCTTGGTGGTTCCTAGCCTGCTCAATAAACATAGCCCTCCCCCCAACATTCAACCTAACCGGCGAACTAACCGTTATTACATCGCTATTTAACTGACTAGACATTACAGTTATCCTAACAGGACTGAGTGCCTTCATAACGGCAGTCTACACCTTATACATATTCTCAGCCACCCAACAATGAACACTACCCACTAATGCCACCCTATTACCTCCAACCCAAACCCGAGAACACCTCCTGATACTCCTCCACCTCCTCCCCTCTGCGGGCCTTACCACCAACCCAAAACTCACCTCCGCCCAATAACCCCCCAGCGAGGAGGACCAATGCAAGAGCTGCTAACTCCTGCCCCCAAGTCTGACCCCCTGGCCCCCTCGCCACCCAGCGTAGGTATAGTTTAGACAAAACATTAGAATGTGACCCTAAAAACAGGAAGTAAACCAATCCTTACTTACCTGATTTCATAGGATAACTAGAACATCCACTGGCCTTAGGTGCCAACAATCTTGGCGCGACTCCAAGTGAAATCACATGTCCCACACGACACTCCTCCAAACATTCTCCGCCATCCCCTTTCTAATCCTATTACTGGCAACCCTTCCCCTAGCCCATAAAACCAACAACACACCAGCCAAATCCAAAACAATAATAGCCAAACTCGCTTTCTTCACAAGCCTCCCCCCTCTCTTTTTAGTGGTGCTAAATAACAGCCCCGCCCTGTCACACCACCTATCTTTATTCCACCTAGAATCCCTCAACCTCCCCATCACCCTAAAAATTGACACTTATTCAACCTTCTTCATCCCAACAGCATTATTCATCACATGGTCAATTATAGAATTCTCCAAATCGTACATAGACTCAGACCCCAAAATTACCAGCTTCTTCAACCACCTCCTAGTATTTATCCTAATAATAATAATCCTAGTAAGCGCTAGCAACCTATTCCACCTCTTTATCGGCTGAGAAGGGGTAGGCATTATATCGTACCTACTCATCAACTGATGATCCTTCCGAGCAAACGCCAACAAAGCAGCGCTCCAGGCTATCATCTACAACCGACTATCAGACATTGGAATCCTCACCACACTGACATGAATAACCACCCACAATCTCACCTTAGACATCACAAACCTCTCCCCCCCAAACTACCCACTAATCCCAGCCGCAGCCATCATCCTAGCAGCAGCGGGAAAATCAGCCCAAATTGGCCTCCACCCCTGACTCCCAGCAGCAATAGAAGGGCCAACACCAGTTTCCGCCCTACTCCACTCAAGCACCATAGTAGTAGCAGGCGTCTTCTTACTAATCCGAACTTCTCCAATCATCTATAGCAGCCAAACAACAACTACAGCCTGCCTAATTCTAGGAGCAATCACCTCTCTATTCGCAGCCGCATGCGCTTTCGCCCAAAATGACATAAAAAAAATCATCGCATTCTCAACCTCAAGTCAACTTGGACTAATAGTAACCACAATTGGACTTAAACAACCCGAACTCGCATTCCTACACATCCTAATGCACGCCTTTTTCAAAGCAATACTCTTCCTGTGCGCAGGATCAATCATCCACAGCCTCAATAACGAACAAGACTTCCGAAAAATAGGAAACCTCAAAAAAGCAATACCAATTACCACCTCTTGCCTTACCATCGGAGTACTAGCCCTCACCGGCACGCCCTTCCTCTCCGGATTCTACTCCAAAGATGCCATTATTGAATCACTAAACACCTCACATATTAACGCCTGAGCCCTTGCCATCACCCTACTCGCCACCTCCTTCACTGCAATCTATAGCCTCCGCATAGTCTACTTCACCCTACTAAATACCAATCGACTAGCAACCACGAGCCCGATAAACGAAACCCCAAAAACCACCAACCCTATTCTCCGTTTAGCCATTGGAAGTGTAATCACAGGACTATTGACCTTAAATTTCATACTACCAACCCACACCCCCCAACTAACTATACCAACCACAATCAAACTTATAGCCCTAACCATCACAGCAATTGGCATACTCACTGCAATGGCCCTAACCCTCACCACCGACAAATTCCCACCATCCACAAAAGATACCCAACCACCCCCGCTAACAAAACTAATATTCTTCAACCCAATTATCCACCACCTATTCTCCTCCACCACCCTGCACATCAGCCAAAAGCTCTCCACACACCTAACAGACCAACTATGATATGAAACCCTTGGGCCAAAAACAACGGCCAGCCTGCAAACCATGATAACCAAAACACTAACCCCCTACCACAAAGCAAAAATAAAAAAATACCTCAAAACCTTCCTCTGAGCCATCACCATCACCCTCCTCCTCTGAAGGGACGAAGTGACCCCCAACAACAACCCCGAACAAGCCCCGTAATCACGAGCAACGTAACCAGCAAGGCCCAACCACAAATCACAACAAAACCCCACCCACTTGAATACATTAAACCCACCCCCAACAACTCATCAGCCGCCCCACCCCCAACAACCTCTACATCCACCAACCCGCTCACCCCAACGACCCACCAACCCCACAAATGTCCACACATACAAACCCCCCCAACAAGAAGACCAATCCAACAAAAAAGCACAAACCCCTTAGAAGCCCCCACCATCCCAAACGGATCGTCAGTAAACCCAACGCAAAAAGCAAACACTACCAACAACCCCCCCAAATAAACCAACAACACCACCAACGGCATAAAACTCCCACCCTCAATCACCACCAAACAGCTACCAAACACAGCCATAAATACCAAGCTCAACACAGCAAAATGAATCCCAGAATTCGCCCCCACCATCACCGCACACGCCAACACCAGACAACCCAAAAATAATGTAAATTCCATTATTCTCATTTGGATTTCAACCAAAACCTGAGGTCTGAAAAACCTCCGTTGTCCTTCAACTATAAAAACCCCCATGACCCACCAACTACGAAAATCCCACCCACTCCTCAAACTCTTCAACCACTCCCTCATTGACCTCCCAACACCCTCAAACATCTCCGCCTGGTGAAACTTTGGATCACTACTGGGCCTGACCCTCCTAATCCAAATTCTAACAGGAGTCTTCCTAATAATACACTTCTCATCAAGTGACACCACGGCCTTCTCATCCGTCGCCTACACCTCCCGCGAAGTCTGATTCGGATGACTTATCCGAAACCTCCACACAAACGGAGCCTCACTCTTCTTCATGTTTATTTTCCTCCACATCGGACGGGGCCTGTACTACGCCTCCTACACCCACGAAAAGACATGAGCTGTAGGAGTTATTATACTCTTCCTACTAATAGCTACAGCATTCATGGGTTATGTCCTCCCCTGAGGACAAATATCATTCTGAGGGGCAACCGTAATTACAAACCTGCTGTCTGCCACCCCATACATCGGAGACACCATCGTGCCATGAATTTGGGGGGGACCCTCCGTAGACAACGCAACACTCACACGCTTTACCGCCCTTCACTTCCTCCTCCCGTTTACCCTCCTAGCCCTGCTCATCACCCACCTGATCTTTCTACACGAACGGGGGTCCCTCAACCCCCTCGGACTAAGCCAAAACGCCGACAAAATCCCATTCCACCCCTACTACACACTAAAAGATGCTCTAGGAGCAACACTAGCCGCCTCCCTACTACTCACCTTCGCCCTATACCTCCCAACCCTACTAGGCGACCCAGAAAACTTCACCCCAGCAAACCCCATAACCACCCCATCACACATCAAACCTGAATGATACTTCCTATTTGCCTATGCCATCCTACGATCTATCCCAAACAAGCTCGGAGGCGTACTAGCCATATTCTCCTCCATCTTTATCTTATTCCTAGTGCCTGCCCTTCACACAGCCAAACAACAGCCCATATCCGTCCGCCCCTTATCCCAACTCCTATTCTGAGCCCTCATCCTAGACTTCTTTGTACTTACATGAATTGGGGGCCAACCAGTAAACCCCCCATTCATCCTAATGGGCCAAATCGCCTCCTCACTCTTCTTCATCACCATCCTCATCCTCATACCCACACTAGGGTCCCTAGAGAACAAAATAACCTAACCCTAACTGACACAAAATTAAACCCATAAACCCAACCACCGCGTACAACAAAGAACAACAGACCCAAACCAAACACTCCTGAGCTAACAACAAAG